GCATGCAAGAGGGAAGCTTGAGCCTAATGCAAATGGCTAAAATATCATCTGTTTTATATGATTATCAATCAAATAAAAAGTTATTCTATGTATCAATTCTTACATCTCCTACTACTGGTGGGGTGACAGCCAGTTTTGGTATGTTGGGGGATATCATTATTGCCGAACCCAATGCCCACATTGCATTTGCGGGTAAAAGAGTAATTGAACAAACATTGAATAAGACAGTACCGGAAGGTTCACAAGCAGCCGAATATTTATTCCATAAGGGTTTATTCGATCCAATCGTACCACGTAATCTTTTAAAAGGCGTTCTAAGTGAGTTATTTCAGCTGCACGCTTTTTTTCCTTTGAATCAAAATCAAGCCGAACATTAAGGTCAATTATTTGTGTAAATTAAATATTAAATAAAGTATTTGGTTTTTGTTTTATTGTAATCAAAAAAAAACCAGAAGACTGGGGGTTTTTGGTTGGCGACACTCTAATTGTAGAATAGAAAGAATCAAAAAATGTGAATAATTATATATATTCATTCTATTTCCGATTACTAATCAGGAAACCTCTATCAACAAGATAAAAGAACGACCTCTTTCTTTTCCTTCTGTGAAATTAGTCAAATAAAACAAATCTCATGTTCCCTTCTTAACCTCTTGGATCAGATTGATTAGAATCCTTTGGAAATTGAATTTTTAAGTTATAAAAAACCTTATTCTTTCTATTTACTATTTTTTTTTTATTTTTTTTTTTGAATTATTAGAAGACAAAAAAAAATAAGAAAAGATGAAGAATAATAAAGTAAAGTCGATTAGTGTATATTATATGTAGTATGTAGAAAGTCGATTTTTTTTAGTTCGACATTTTTTGTACTTATTATATGCTATACTCACTTCTATAGAATATAGAAAATTCTAATTAATTAATATAATAACGTAATAACAAAAAAATATAACAAACAGGTACGATATAGTAAAATAGTAAATCGAGGTACCCATTTTATGACAACTATCAACTTTCCGTCTATTTTAGTGCCTTTAGTAGGCCTAGTATTTCCGGCAATTGCAATGGCTTCTTTATTTCTTCACGTTCAAAAAAACAAGATTGTTTAGATCTTGTAGGACAAATCTCATTTTTCAAGACTTAGACTTGAATCATAACACGGATATCGATTTAGCAAAATGGTATACCATGTGATTTCTTCCGAACATAAATGAAAGAGCCCTTACGCATGTGGAAACATGATATAGGGGTAGATTTTATTATCTTCGATCTAACTAATTTAAAGTAAAGATTCACACCAGAATAGTACTAGTTGATGAGAGTTACATCGGAAATAAAAAGAGTAAGGAAAGTAAAATTTATTTTTGGTATTCTTTTAATTCAAATTAAATGCAACCAGATATAGTATGAATTGGCGATCAGAACGTATATGGATAGAACTTAGAACGGGATCCCGAAAAATAAGTAATTTCTGCTGGGCATTTATCCTTTTTTTCGGTTCATTAGGTTTCTTATTGGTTGGAATTTCAAGCTATCTTGGTAGGAATTTGATATCTTTATTTCCCCCACAGCAAATCAATTTTTTTCCGCAAGGGATCGTGATGTCTTTCTATGGGATCGCGGGACTCTTTATTAGCTCCTATTTGTGGTGTACAATTTTGTGGAATGTAGGTAGTGGTTATGATCGATTCGATAGAAAAGAAGGAATAGTATGTATTTTTCGTTGGGGATTTCCTGGAAAAAATCGTCGCATCTTCCTTCGATTTCTTATAAAAGATATTCAGTCTATTAGAATAGAACTTAAAGAGGGTATTTATACTCGTCGTGTCCTTTATCTGGAAATCAGAGGTCAGGGGGCCATTCCCTTGACTCGTACTGATGAGAATTTTACTCCACTAGAAATTGAACAAAAAGCGGCTGAATTGGCCTATTTCTTGCGTGTACCGATTGAAGTATTTTGAAATGAACCCTTTCTTTTCTTATTCTTAGCTCGGAGTAAAATAAAAACTCTACAATCCTATTTTTCTACGGCATACCTTAACGGAAATTTCATCAGAATACCTATTCGGGTCAAAGCAGACGTATACAGAACAACCAAAAAGGAAAACTGTTTTTGTCTCTAAATTTGTCTACAAAAAGAAGTCTTTTATTCGTATGAAAATCTACTCAACTCAATTCAGTAAAAAAAAGTAAAAAATAGAAATAAATAAATTTTTTTAAGCCGAGTATTTGGAATTGCTAGGTTAGATACAATACAAAAAATCATGTAAATTTTTTCTCTTTTTTAGCAATCTTTCTTTTTATCCTTTCTTTTGTTCTCTTTAATGATCAAACAATTGGATTTCTTATATCTTATAATTATAACGATATTTTAATTAAATATTAAATTATCCAAATTCCGTTTTGTTTTGCCACCTCTTTTTGATCATTACATTCAGATCCTCAATTCTTTATTTTGTGCTATGGGTAAGGTGTGAAATTTTTCTAAATATTTGATATTTTT